AATGAAGTGCCTGATTAAAGGATTACTGTGATAGAGTAAATCATGTAATTTAAATTACCTTCATTATATCTAATAGATTTAAACTATTCCTTAAAGTATCAAAAACTCTCGTGCATCATACACCTAAATATAAAAAGGTCAGCTAAGTAGTAAAGCTAATGGGTTCATACCCCGTAAATAGGATCTCCTCCTTTTTAATTTACTTAAATCCTTCAAAAATACTTTTTATTTCCTGTTTAATATTAGGAACTTTCATTTCAATTTCAGCAAACTCATGATTAGGAGTTTGAATAGGATTGGAAATTAATCTCCTTTCCTTTATCCCCTTAATAACAGATCAAAAAAATATTTTAACAACAGAAGCTTCCTTAAAATACTTCCTAATTCAAGCCTTTGCGTCAGCCATCCTTTTATTTTCCATTATTTCATCCTATATTATCTCTTCCTTAATATTTCAATTTAATATTAGATTTCCTTTTTCAATCCTTATTAGTTCAGCCTTGCTATTAAAAATGGGAGCAGCCCCCTTCCATTTTTGATTTCCAGGAACTATAGAAGGATTAAACTGACGAAATTGTTTTATTTTAATAACATGACAAAAAATTGCCCCTATAATCCTTCTATCATATACAATTAAAATTAATCTATTCTTTACACTGATTATTATTACATGCTCTATTATTGGATCAATAGGGGGACTTAATCAAACATCTTTACGAAAATTAATAGCTTATTCATCTATTAATCACCTAGGTTGAATAATTGCTGCTTTAATAATAGGTGAAAATTTATGAATCTTCTATTTCTCTATATATGCCTTCCTCAGAGCTTCAATTATTTTTTTGTTTAATTGCTTCGAAATTTTTCATATTAACCAAAATTATCCTCTAATAAGAAGTCACCCAGTAATTAAATTCTATCTTTTTATTGCATTTCTTTCATTAGGTGGATTGCCTCCTTTTCTTGGATTTCTCCCCAAATGAATTGTAATTCAATCTTTAAGTGAATCAAATCAACTATTTTTAATCACCGTAATAGTAACGATAACTTTAATTACATTATTCTATTATCTACGTATTACATTCAGAGCTATCCTTTTAACCTATTCCAACACCAAATGAAACTCTCATTCACCAATTGATCTAAACGTATTTATAAGACTTTCCATTCTTGCTTCAATTTCAGCTTTTGGTTTGATTCTTACAACCTTAATTTACTTAACACTCTAAGTAAGGTTTTAAGTTAAATCAAACTAATAGCCTTCAAAGCTGTAAATAAAAAAATATCAATTTTTAAACCTTAGTAGTTGTTATCTACTCCTTTAGAATTGCAGTCTAATATCATTTATGACTATAAGGTCGCTTTGGTAAGAAGGTTATCACCTGTGAATAAATTTACAGTTTATCGCCTATAACTCAGCCACCTCACCGCACAAATGATTATTTTCAACCAATCATAAGGACATTGGAACCTTATACTTCATCTTTGGAGCATGAGCAGGAATAGTAGGAACTTCTTTAAGTTTACTTATTCGTGCAGAACTGGGTCAGCCCGGGTTTCTTATTGGTGATGACCAAATTTATAATGTAATTGTAACAGCCCATGCTTTTGTAATAATCTTTTTTATAGTAATACCTATTATAATTGGAGGGTTCGGAAACTGATTGGTACCTTTAATGTTAGGAGCCCCTGATATAGCCTTCCCTCGAATAAATAATATAAGTTTTTGGCTATTACCACCATCTTTAACACTCCTCCTAGCTAGAAGTCTAGTGGAAAGTGGCGCGGGCACAGGTTGAACGGTTTACCCCCCGCTTTCTGCCGGAATTGCTCATGCTGGTGCTTCAGTTGATCTAGCGATTTTTTCTTTACATTTAGCCGGTGTCTCATCAATTCTTGGAGCTGTTAATTTTATTACTACAACAATTAATATACGAGCCCCAGGAATATCGCTAGATCAAACACCTCTATTTGTTTGAGCTGTTGCAATCACAGCACTTTTACTTCTCCTTTCTCTACCAGTTCTCGCAGGAGCAATTACTATACTTTTAACTGATCGTAACCTAAATACATCTTTCTTTGATCCTGCAGGAGGGGGTGATCCAATTTTATATCAACACTTATTTTGATTCTTTGGTCATCCCGAAGTTTATATTTTAATTTTACCTGGATTCGGAATAATTTCTCATATTATTAGTCAAGAAAGAGGTAAAAAGGAAGCCTTTGGAACATTAGGAATAATTTATGCTATATTAGCTATTGGTCTCTTAGGATTTGTTGTTTGAGCTCACCACATATTTACAGTAGGTATAGATGTTGATACCCGGGCTTACTTCACATCAGCTACAATAATTATTGCTGTACCTACAGGAATTAAAATTTTTAGTTGATTAGCCACCCTGCACGGAACACAATTAAATTACAGTCCTTCTCTTTTATGAGCTCTTGGGTTTGTATTTTTATTTACTATTGGAGGATTAACCGGAGTAGTTTTAGCAAATTCTTCAATCGATATTATCTTACATGATACATATTATGTTGTTGCCCATTTTCATTATGTTCTTTCGATAGGTGCTGTATTTGCTATTATAGCCGGATTTATCCAATGATATCCTCTTTTTACAGGGTTAACACTTAACAATAAATGACTTAAAATTCAATTTACCATTATATTTATTGGGGTAAATCTTACATTCTTCCCTCAACATTTTCTGGGTCTCGCAGGTATGCCACGACGTTATTCCGACTATCCCGACTCATACACTGCATGAAATGTAGTATCTAGACTAGGATCAACAATTTCATTTATTGGTATTTTACTTCTAATTTTCATTATATGAGAAAGTATAATTTCTCAACGAACTGTATTATTCCCATTAAATATGGTTAGTTCCCTGGAATGATACCAAAATCTTCCCCCAGCAGAACATAGCTATTCTGAATTGCCTATATTAGTTAATTTCTAATATGGCAGAATAGTGCAGTAGATTTAAGCTCTACATATAAAGATTAATCTTTTATTAGAATTTACTTATGGCAACCTGATCAGATTTAAATTTACAAAATAGTGTAACCCCTTTAATAGAACAATTAACTTTCTTTCATGACCATGCACTAATGATTTTATTGATTATTACTGTACTTGTAGCATATATTATAGGAAGATTATTTTTTAATAGATATACTCACCGATTCCTTCTTGAAGGTCAAACAATTGAAGTAATTTGAACAATCCTTCCCGCAGTAACTCTTATTTTTATCGCCCTCCCTTCTCTTCGATTACTTTACCTTTTAGATGAATCAATAGAACCAATAATTACAGTAAAAACTATTGGACACCAATGATATTGAAGTTATGAATATACAGATTTTAATAACCCTTATGAATTTGACTCTTATATAACCCCTTATAATGAGCTTCCTACCAATGGTTTCCGACTTCTTGACGTTGACAACCGAACAGTTTTACCTGTAAATACACAAGTACGAATATTAGTAACAGCCGCTGATGTCTTACATTCATGAACAGTGCCAGCTTTAGGTGTTAAAGTTGATGCAACCCCTGGCCGATTAAATCAAACGAACTTCTTTATAAATCGGCCAGGAATTTTCTTTGGTCAATGTTCAGAGATTTGTGGGGCAAATCATAGTTTTATACCTATTGTAATTGAAAGAACAAATACTAAGACATTTATCAAATGAATTTTAAATTCAATTAATTCATCATCAGATGACTGAAAGTAAGTACTGGTCTCTTAAACCATTTTATAGTAATTAACAACTACTTCTGATGAAGAAATTAGTTAAATTATAACATTAATATGTCATATTAAAATTATTAAAAAATTAATATTTCTTTATTCCTCAAATAGCTCCAATAAGATGATTAATTTTATTTATCCTTTTTTCTTTCTCATTAATTCTTTTCACTATGCTTAATTATCCCTTATTATCACAAAATAATCCATCTGAAAGTTCTTCTATCCCGCTAACTTCTCCGTCATTGAATTGAAAATGATAACAAATCTTTTCTCAGTTTTTGACCCCTCTACTAATATCATAAATCTATCATTAAATTGAATAAGTACATTTCTCGGGATTACAATATTACCTATAGCTTTTTGACTTTTACCCTCCCGATTTAGCTTTATTTGACATTCAATTACAAATACACTTCATAATGAATTTAAAACTTTAATTGGACCATCCAATAAGGGTAGAACATTTATCTTTGTTTCATTATTCACATTAATTTTATTTAATAATTTTCTAGGCTTATTCCCATATATTTTTACTAGTTCAAGTCATCTTGCAATAACATTAACTTTAGCACTTCCCCTTTGATTAAGCTTTATAATTTATGGATGAGTTAATCATACACAACATATATTTGCCCATTTAGTTCCTCAAGGAACTCCACCTGTTCTAATACCTTTTATAGTATGTATTGAAACTATTAGAAATGTTATTCGACCAGGGACTCTGGCTGTACGATTAGCTGCTAATATAATTGCCGGCCATCTTCTTCTAACTTTATTAGGTAATACTGGACCTAATTTAACTTCATCTATACTTTCCCTTCTTATTATTGCCCAACTTGCCCTTTTAACTCTAGAATGCGCAGTAGCAGTTATTCAATCCTATGTTTTTGCAATCTTAGTAACCCTTTATTCTAGTGAAGTGAATTAATAATGACAACACATTCTAATCATCCTTATCATCTTGTCAACCCTAGTCCTTGACCTTTAACCGGAGCCTTAGGTGCTCTAACTTTAACTAGAGGTATAGTAAAATGATTCCACCATTTTGATATATCCCTTCTAATTTTAGGAACATTAATTATAATTTTAACTACAATTCAATGATGACGAGACGTAACTCGTGAAGGTACTTATCAAGGTCTCCATACTCTTTCTGTAAATTACAGTCTACGTTGAGGTATAATTCTTTTTATTATTTCTGAGGTATTCTTCTTTATTTCATTCTTCTGAGCTTTCTTCCATAGAAGACTATCCCCTGCTATTGAATTAGGTACCATATGACCACCTTCAGGAATTAGTGCCTTTAATCCTCTACAAATTCCTCTCTTAAATACAAGAATTCTTCTAGCATCAGGGGTTACAGTAACATGAGCTCATCATAGTCTAATAGAAGGAAATTATAGTCAAGCTACACAAGGCCTTTTCTTCACTATTATTTTAGGTGTATATTTTACTATTTTACAAGCCTATGAATATATTGAAGCCCCTTTCACAATTGCCGACTCTGCTTATGGTTCTACCTTTTTTATAGCAACTGGATTCCATGGGTTACATGTTATTATCGGAACAACTTTTCTAGCTGTATGTCTCTACCGACATTTACTAGCCCACTTTTCCCCTAACCACCATTTTGGGTTTGAAGCTGCCGCCTGATATTGACACTTCGTTGATGTAGTTTGATTATTTTTGTATATTACAATTTACTGATGAGGTAGATAATTTATTTAGTATATAAAGTACATTTGACTTCCAATCAAAAAGATTGATAGAATCAAAATAAATAATTTGAATTTTATTTACCCTTTCAAGAATCATTTTAGCTTTATCTATTATTGTAATAACATTAGCAACAATTTTATCAAAAAAAACTATTAATGACCGAGAAAAAACTTCACCATTTGAATGTGGCTTTGATCCTAAAAGTTCAGCACGCCTACCCTTTTCTCTACGATTTTATTTAATTGCTGTAATTTTTTTAATTTTTGATGTAGAAATTGCTCTTCTTCTACCTATAACTATTATTATACAATGATCAAGCATTATTTCATGAACAATCATTAGTGTTATCTTCTTATTAATTCTATTAATTGGTCTATTCCATGAATGAAATCAAGGAGCCTTAGAATGAGCAACCTAATTTTAGGGTTGTAGTTAATAATAACATTTGAATTGCACTCAAAAAGTACTGATCACAGTCTACCTTAAAATAAGAAGCAATTATTTGCATTCAGTTTCGACCTGACCGTTTGATGATCTCATCCTTATTTAAATGAATAAAATTTAGTAAAATATTAATTGAAACCAAAGATAGAGGTATATTACTGTTAATAATATTATTGAATAATAATTCCAATTAAGCAGAAATGTGATGAACAAATTAAAGCTGCTAACTTTATATTTTAACGGTTTAACTCCGTTAACATTTCTTTAATTTATATAGTTTAAATCTAAAACAATACATTTTCATTGTATAAATAATATAATTATATTTATAAATACTTAAAGGCAATTTGCCTCCTTGACATCTTCAGTGTCACACTCTAATTAAATAAGCTATTTAAGTAAATTATCAATAAAACTAAAATAATTACTCATAATACAAAACTTACTAAATAAATTTTTAAATTATTATTTTGTCATCATTGAACAAATCCAGAATATTTCACTGATCACTTATAAAATATTTGACCCCCTCAATCTTCTCTTCAACCCTGATCAAATCTCTTATGAATACGACTCCCCAATAATAATGGATAGTAATTAACACCGTACGTAGAAATAAATGGTATAAATCATATTGAACCTATAAAAGAAAATCTAATATAATATTTCAAAGCTTGTAAATCATATGATAACTCAAGCTTTGCTAATTCGTAACCCAATCAACCCCCTAATCCTCTAACCACAAGAACTAACAATTTTAATCCTAAGGGTAAACAAATTATAGAAGGAGAAGGAAAAATAATTCATCTTAATATACACCCTCCTATAATTGCCATAACTATTAAACTTAATATACCACGTAATATAATTCAACCTTCATCATTTAAAGAATGAAGTCTTATAAAGTTAAAATCACCTACCATAGAATAATATACTAATCGTAAAGAATAACAAACTGTTAAACCTGTTGAGAAAAAATATAAGAAAAAACTTACTATATTTAATACTGATAAAGAAGTAATTTCCAAAATTAAATCCTTTGAATAAAATCCTGCTAAAAAAGGCATCCCACATAACGCTAAATTTGAAACATGAAAACACATTGAAGTTAATGGCATTTGCTGACATAATCCTCCTATATATCGAATATCCTGACAATTCTTCATATTATGAATAATTGATCCAGCACATATAAATAATAAAGCCTTAAATAACGCATGCGTTAATAAATGAAAGAAAGCTAATTTTGGAAATCCTATAGCTAAAATTCTCATTATTAAACCCAATTGACTTAAAGTAGACAATGCAATAATCTTTTTTAAGTCAAATTCAAAATTAGCACCCAATCCAGCCATAAATATAGTTAAACCGGCAATTAGCAACAAAATTGAACCTAAATTATTTGAGGCAATAATTATATTAAATCGAATCAATAAATAAACCCCAGCAGTTACTAGTGTTGAAGAATGAACCAAAGCTGAAACAGGAGTAGGAGCTGCTATTGCCGCTGGTAATCATGAAGAAAAAGGAATTTGAGCACTTTTAGTTATAGCAGCTAATACTACTAATATTCCAATAATTATTATTACTATAGATTCCTTAGCAGCCTCCAAATAATAAATATAGTTTCATCTACCAAAATTTAATATTCAAGCAATTGCCATTAATAATGCTACATCTCCAATCCGATTAGATAAAGCTGTTAACATTCCAGCATTATAAGACTTTACATTCTGGTAATAAATTACTAAACAATAAGACACTAAACCCAATCCATCTCAACCCAATAAAATTCTAATTAAATTTGGTCTAATAATTAAAAATATTATTGATAAAACAAATATTAATACCAAAATAATAAAACGATTAATATAAACATCCCCATGTATATACTCATCACTATAATAAATTACTAAAGAAGAAATGAATAAAACAAATCTTATAAATATTAAAGATATTCAATCAAATAAAAATGTTATAACTACCGAAGAACCATTTAAATTAAATAATTCCCACTCAATAAACACCACTATGTCAAAGAAGATATAATATATTCCTAAAAATATTAATCTTAAAGAAATAGATATTAAAAAAACAAATCTTAATAAACAAACTGATAAAGATCATAAAATAACCTAAGGTATTAAACTACATCTATGACACCACAAATCACCATTTTTCTTTTTAAACTACTTAAGTTATATTCATAAAATGCAGATATCACCACGCAATACTAATATGTTTAAAGGTAGTCAATGGAGTATTAATATTAAGTATTCACGAGTGTACCCTATTGAACAAGAATATATACCAGAATAAATAGATCCATGTTGTCTGTAAGAATATAAATATAAAGTATACGCTGCTCTAAAGAACGAAATTAATATTAATATTACTATTGAAACTCTTGATCATATAACTAAACTATTTAACAACCCCACTTCCCCCATTAAATTTAAAGAAGGAGGAGCTGCTATATTAGAAGAACTTAATAAAAATCACCATATAGCCATAGATGGTATAAAATTTATTAAACCCTTATTAACTAATAATCTTCGTCTCCCTAACCGCTCATAGGAAATATTTGCTAAAGCGAATAATCCCGAAGAACATAAACCATGAGCAATTATTAAAGTATAAGTTCTTATAAAACCTCATCCCGTTATAGTTATTAATCCCCCCAATGCTATTCCTATATGTACTACTGAAGAATAAGCAATTAAAGCCTTTAAATCCATTTGTCGTAAACAAACTAATCTAATTAAAAATCCACCAACTAATCTAATCCCAATTCAAACATAATTTATCTTTAATCCTAAACTACCCAATATTATAAATACCCGTAATAACCCATATCCTCCTAATTTAAGCAAAACCCCAGCTAAAATTATAGACCCAGAAACCGGAGCTTCTACATGAGCCTTAGGTAATCATAAATGAACCATAAATATAGGTATCTTTACTAAAAAAGCTATAACCATTCTCAAATAAAATAATAGACTCGTGAACTCTACGCCCTTCAATATACCTAAATATAGAGTCCCATAAAATCCATAAATACTAAATAATCCTACCAATAATGGTAAAGAAGCCAATAATGTATAAAATAAAAGATAAATACCAGCCTGCAATCGTTCTGGCTGATATCCCCATCCTAAAATTAAAAATAATGTTGGAATCAATCTCGCCTCAAAAAATAAATAAAAAAAAAAAAATCTCATACTTCTAAAAGTAAAATATAACATTATTAATAGTATAATCACTAAAAACAAAAATATCTTTTCAAAGTACTTATGACGATATACAGATTCACTTGCTGTTACTATTAAAGCACAAATTCAAAATCTTAAAAGAATTAATCCGTATGATAAAATATCACAACCAAATAAATATCCCAAATTACATGGTAGAGAAAATAAGCTTCCTCTAAACATAAATATAAATACCATTAAATATATTAAAGATTGAACCACTCATCAAAAATTATATAAAAAACATAAAGGGATTAAAAATATTAATATTACTGCAAATTTTAACATTGTAAAATTCTAAAAGTTTGAAAGAAATCATTACCATGAGTACGAATTATTGAAACCAATACTGACAATCCTAAGGCCCCTTCACACACCGAAAAAGTTAAAAAAATTATTCTAAAATATAATTCAACTTCAAAAAAATTAAAAAACAAAAATAAGAAAAAAAATAATCCTAATACTATAAATTCCAAGGCTAATAACATCACCAGTAAATGTTTACGATTAGAACAAAATCCCCAAGCACCTCTAAAAAACATAAAAATTGTCACCAGTCAATAAATATTTATTATCATTAGTTTTAGTAGTTTAATAAAAACACTGGTCTTGTAAGTCAGCATTAAGAAAAACCCCCTTCTAAAACTCAGAGGAAAGACACGTCTTACCATTAATCCCCAAAATTAATATTCTAATATAAACTACCCTCTGTATACTAAATTTTAATATTTTAATAATAAACTTATTTAATAGAATAATCTTTACTCAAATTAATCACCCCCTAGCTATAACTCTAATAATTATTTTACAGACCTTATTCGTTTGTTTATTTACTGGATTAAGCACATCCTCTTTCTGATTTTCCTATGTATTATTTTTAGTGTTTTTAGGGGGTATGTTAGTGCTATTTATCTACATTACTAGACTTGCATCCAATGAAATATTTTCCCTTCCTACTAAATCCCTGTTAATTGCCGCAATACTTATTACTTTATCTTTATTAACTTCAAGAATTCTAGATCACTCTTTTCAATTCAACTTAAGTAATGATATAATAACTTCGGCAGCTTCTATATTATCTATACAAACAGATTCTACATATTTATTAATTAAGCTTTATAACAACCCAACCAATTCTATCACTTTAATACTTGTAGGATATTTACTTTTAACTCTTATTGTAATTGTAAAAATTACTAATATTTTCTATGGGCCTCTACGGCAAAAAAACTAATGAACAAACCTATACGTACATCTCACCCATTATTTAAAATTGCAAATAATGCTTTAGTAGACTTACCCGCTCCCTCTAATATTTCAGCTTGATGAAATTTTGGATCTTTATTAGGAGTATGCCTAATAATTCAAATCTTAACAGGGTTATTTTTAGCTATACATTATACTGCACATATTGATCTAGCATTCTCAAGAGTTGCACACATTTGTCGTGATGTAAACTTTGGGTGATTCCTACGAACATTACATGCAAATGGTGCTTCATTCTTCTTTATTTGCTTATATTTACATGTAGGACGAGGAATATATTACGGCTCCTATAACTTTTTATACACTTGAATAACAGGCGTAGTAATTCTATTTTTAGTTATAGGAACAGCCTTTATAGGATATGTTCTGCCATGAGGGCAAATATCTTTCTGAGGAGCCACTGTTATTACAAATTTACTTTCAGCTATCCCTTATCTAGGGACAGATTTAGTACAATGAGTTTGAGGGGGGTTTGCGGTCGATAACGCTACTCTAACACGATTTTTTACTTTCCATTTTGTGTTACCTTTTATTGTAGCCGCAATAGTAATAATCCACTTATTATTCCTCCACCAAACTGGATCAAATAACCCCTTAGGATTAAACAGAGATGTTGATAAAATTCCTTTCCACCCTTATTTCTCATTTAAGGACGTATTTGGTTTTATTATTATAATTGCCGCACTAGTATTTTTAACTTTACTTGAACCATATATATTAGGAGATCCTGATAACTTTACCCCAGCTAACCCCTTAGTTACTCCTGTTCATATTCAACCTGAATGATATTTCTTGTTTGCTTATGCAATTCTACGATCAATCCCCAATAAGTTAGGAGGTGTAATCGCCCTTGTTCTATCAATTGCAATTTTATTTATTTTACCATTTTATAACACTCACAATTTCCGAAGAAATCAATTTTATCCACTTAATCAAATCTTATTTTGATCAATAACTACGATTGTAATTTTATTAACTTGAATCGGGGCACGACCTGTTGAAGACCCTTATATTATTACTGGTCAAATTTTAACAGTACTCTACTTTTTATACTATTTAATTAACCCCCTAATATTAAAAATGTGAGATTACTTAACAGATTAGTTATTAAGCTTTATGAAAGCATATGTTTTGAAAACATAAGACAGAAGTTCAATTCTTCTATTAACTTCTACTAAAACATTTACACTAATTTATAAAGAAATTAATATAACCTTTACTCCTAAATAAAATAATAAAAAATTAAGAGAAAGAGGAAGATAACTCTTTCAAGCTAAGTATATTAATTTATCATACCGAAATCGAGGTAAAGTTCCACGTACTCAAATAAAAAAAAATGATAAAATAACTAATAAAAAGAAAAATTTTAAAGTCATAACATCCCCGCCTAAAAACATTACACTAAATAATATTCTTATAAATAAAATTCTAGCATACTCAGCCAAAAAAATTAAAGCAAACCCACCACCTCTATATTCAACATTAAACCCTGAAACTAATTCTGATTCACCTTCTGCAAAATCAAAAGGAGTTCGATTAGTTTCAGCCAAGCATGAACTAAATCAAGCCAACATTAATGGAAAAGAAATGAATATAAATCAAATATAACTTTGATATTTTATAAAATCCAATAAACAATAACTATCAATTAAAAAAACAAATGATAATAAAATTAAAGCTAATCTTACTTCATAAGAAATTGTCTGAGCAACTGCTCGTAATCCTCCTAATAATGCATAATTAGAATTAGAAGATCACCCAGCAATTATTACCGTGTAAACTCCTATACTAGCGCAAGCCAAAAAAAATAATAATCCCAGATTAAAAGAAATTAATATAGTAATAAAAGGAAAAACTATCCAACCTAATAGAGCCAAAAATAAACTAATAACTGGAGAAAAATAATATAAAAAAAAATTTGACATAATTGGGGTCGTCGATTCCTTAGTAAATAATTTAATAGCATCAGCAAAAGGTTGAGGTAACCCAACAAACCCTACCTTATTAGGACCTTTACGAATTTGAATATACCCTAATACCTTACGTTCTAATAAAGTTAAAAAAGCGACTCCGATTAAAACACACACTACCAAAATAATTACACCTACAATTGTAGAAACTAATTCCACTCACACTACTATTTGTAATTTAATCTACATATTTGAATTCTAAATTCAATGCACTTTTCTGCCAAAATAGTCAAATTAATAATATTCCATTTTTAAAAAAACTATTTCTTATATTTGGTCCTTTCGTACTAAAATATTCTCTTTAAACAAAGATAGAAACCGACCTGGCTCACGCCGGTCTGAACTCAGATCATGTAAGAATTTAAAGGTCGAACAGACCTATAAACTAAACTGCTGCATTTAGTCATTTTCTTAATCCAACATCGAGGTCGCAACCCCCTCTTTCGATATGAACTCTCAAGAAGGATTACGCTGTTATCCCTAAGGTAACTTTATCTTTTAATCAATAATATTGGATCAATTATCCATAAATCTATGTTTATTTAATAAAGAGTTAATTTTATCTTCATGTCACCCCAACACAATATTAAATATATTATAAATTAATAAACATCTAAAAAAACATAAATCATATATTAATATAAAGCTCTATAGGGTCTTCTCGTCCCTTATTATTATTTAAGTCTTTTAACTAAAAAGACAAATTCCATTAATTAAACAGAGACAGCTTATACTTCGTCAAACCATTCATTCCAGCCTTCAATTAAAAGACTAATGATTATGCTACCTTTGCACGGTCAAGATACCGCGGCCATTCAAATATATTCAGTGGGCAGGACCGACTTTAAATTAATCACAAAAAGACATGTTTTTGTTAAACAGGCGAGTATAATATTTGCCGAGTTCCTTTGTATAAATTTAAAACTAATTAAAATAATTACAAATTAATTATACTAATTTTATCATAGTTACCTTTATAGCACTATTATTTAAAGCATTTTAATAAACAAATTAAATTTCCTATAAAATCTCCTAAAGTGTAAAATAATTTATAACAATTTCCCAATTGATAGCTAATTTAAAGCTTACAATTAAATAGATCTTCATAAAAACTTTTAATTAACAATTAAGAGCTTATCCCCCTAATTATTACTTAAATCTTATAATAAATTCTAATAATAAAATATATACAAGATCTAAACTAAATTAAATTTATTTCTTAAAAAACCAGATACCCTAAGAATCGAAAACATTTCATTACAAATATACTATTATTAATAATTATTCCACATTAACTAAAAATAATATATTAGCTCTTCTTAATTCGGGAATAATAGAATACATATTATTAATTTAATAAACCCTGATACACAAGGTACAATAATTCATCTGCTTTTTACTAAAATAATTTTCACATATTTCAATATTCCTCTTCAGTACTAATCAACTATTATTACAAAAATTTATTCACGTATAAATACTAAAACAATAAAATTTATTAAATTACTTTCTTTAAAACTTATATAAAACAATAATTAATTCCTTAATAAATTTATCCTTTCAAAATAATTCGATTCGCACGAAATTCTTTTCAGTGTAAATGAAATGCTTACTATAAAAGCTTTATTTTGTTCAATCTAGATACACTTTCCAGTACATCTACTTTGTTACGACTTATCTCACCTTATAATGAGAGCGACGGGCGATGTGTACATGTTTTAGAGCTATAATCATATTATCATAATTTAATCATATTACTTTCAAATCCACCTTCAAACATATATTCCAATATATTATCCATATAAATTAATTCTATTGTAATCCATCTCTTACTTAATTATAAGCTGCACCTTGACCTGACATCTAATCCTCTATCCATGATTTATAAATCATGTTTTCTCATCTTCCAGAAATCCAGAAAATTCTTTCTCTAAAAAGATAATCTTATGACGGCGGTATACAAACTGTATATTACAAAATTAAGTTAAATTTAACGTGTATTATCTATTACAGGACAGATTCCTCTGAAAAGACTAAAACACCGCCAAATTCTTTGAGTTTCAAGAACTTAACTCTTACTACTCATGTATCTATTTTTATAATCAAAATAATAGGGTATCTAATCCTAGTTTAAATTTTGAATTTCAAAGCTTCATTATTATTTATCAAATGCTGTTTCTTCTCAAAATTCCACCTTTGTAAAAAAATTAAACATTTTAAGAAATAATTAACTTCCAAACCAAAAATATTTATTTAAATTCTAAGTCTAACCGCGGCGGCTGGCACGATTTTAGCCAATCATATACTGAATTACTAATTCCAAATTACTTTGATTTACTAATACCAAATACTGAGATTAACTTCCTATTAATCTTTAAGAATAATAAAAATCCTCACAAAAATTTTCATGTAAACTAACCAGATAATAAATATGAAAGCAAGAATAAAACTTTACCAATAAATTCATAAATTATAGTACATAATATATATACATATGAAAATAACCTTATAAAAAAATTAAATTGTATTAGTAATTATTATTGTTGCTCCATGACTTGCAAAATTCACATATAAAAGTTCTCCCCAAA